GCTATTTGCTGGAATAATCTAGGAATAATATAGGATGAATCTTCCCGATGGTTAGAAACAGTAAATACGATTTTCAATACTTTGCTTATGTACAACTACAAAGTACCAAGCATTCTAATTGGATTAGATTAATATCAATGGATCCTTTATCAGTCATTCATTGAATGATAAATAACTACAAGTGACGGAGACAGACGATTTAAATAACGGAAAATCCAATATTTAAAAATTGTATCGAGAATGACTGGAAAGGTGGAAACAAGAGCAGCTATAATTTGATCATTATGAACAAATCCAAAATCTTTATAGATAGAGACAATAATTAATTCCCAACCGTGAGGTGAATGGAATCCGATACATAAATCAGTTAATAAAAGAATAGAAAAAGCTTTTACTGTGTCACTTAAGTTATATAGGAATTCCTGAGCCCAAGAGTTAAGAATAACAAGTTTTTCATTACCCAAAATTGAATACCCGCTTAGAATAATAAAACAGATGATATTTGTCGAGAAGTGCAAAATCATATGGATACGATTCTCATTTTGTATCTTGATTAATTGGATCGTTTCTTTATGGATTCCTATCCCAAACTCTTCGAGATGTGTTTCCGAGTATTCCTTGATCATTTCGTCCAAGAAGAGGAGTTCCTCTAATTCTATGAATTTTTCTAGAAGACTCTTTTCTTGAATATTATTGAATAAAATTTCGGATTGCCCAGTATTCCACCAATTAGTAACCCAAGATTCCAGACATTTATTAACTGAGAAAGAAATCCACCAGGGCAAAAATACTATAGATGCAAGATAGAAAAGAGGAGTGAATGCTTTCTTTTTTGCCATTTTTTCATCTGTGAATTGTTAATCAACCCATTCGTACACTCTATGCGATCGAATATTTCTTACACACATGAGTTTTATACAAGGTATCGAACTTATGAATCTATTTTCTTTGTGATTTTGTGGTTAGTCTTTGAATCTAGAAAGAATACAGAAATAGGCTAAGAATTCACTTCGAATGAAGAAATTAAGAATATTGTTTCCTGATAGCTCAATTGGTCAAATTTGAAATCAAGTGTCTCCTTTCGATGAATGATCGAAAGAACCACTTTAAGTAATGAATATTATTCAGATTTTGAGACGAAAGAACTCCTTTGCTATCAAAATATCCAATATTTCGAAAAAATTTCACTGATTACCCACAGTCAGGAATAGAATAATTGAGGGAAAGATATTACGATGATAAAAAAAAAATGACTGGCAAAGGATAAATTGGCTAGTTCTCATTATTTAATTAAGAAATCCAATTGTTGGTCATTTAAAGAATACAAAAGAAAGAATTTCCAATTTACAAGATACGATCTATCTGGATCTAAAGTGTCAATTCCAACAAATATTGAACTCAAAAACTAAAAAAAAATTTCTTGATTTCGAAATGGTTTGCCATCTGAGATGAATCTATTATTTCGATTTGTTATTTGTTATTGAATTGCGTGGGTTTACATACGCATAAAGACCATAAAAAGAGTTTCATTTTATGGTTCTTTCATATACGTTTTCTTTAATTGAATGAACGTTCTGATTCTCAATTTATCAAAATACTTCAATTGGTACACGCAAGAAATAGGCTAATTCAGCAGCCTTTTGTTCAATTTCTCGTGGAGTCAAATTCTCATCAGTACGGGTCAAGGGAATGGACCCCTGGCCTCGAATGTCCATATAAAGAACACGACGAGCATAAATACCCTCTTTAACTTCTATTCTAACGGACTGAATATCTTTTATAAGGAATCGGAGGAATATGCGACGATTTTTTCCCGGAAATCCCCAACGAAAAATACAGACTATTCCTTCCTTTCTATCGAATCGATCATAACCACTACCTACATTCCAGGAAATTGTGCACCACAAATAAGAGCTAATAAAGAGACCCGCAATTCCGTAGAAAGACATCACGATTCCTTGTGGAAAAAAAATGATTTGCTGAGGCGGAAAAAAAGATATAAAATTTCTACCAAGATAACTGGAAGTTCCAACTAATAAGAAGCCTAATGAACCTAAAAAAAGGATAAAGGCCCAGCAGAAATTACTTATTTTTCGAGACCCCGTTATAAGTTCTATCCATATATGTTCTGATCGCCAAGTCATACTTTACCCGATTGCATTTTATTGGAATTGAGATAATACCCCAGAGAAATTTGACTTTACTTTTTTGTTTCCGAAGTAACTCTCATCAACTAGCACTAGTTTGAGGTGAACTAGCACTAGTTTGATGTCAACCTTTAGGAGTAATTCATCAAATTGGTTAAATCTAAAATAATAACATACTCTTTATTTAATACGATCTCACTATACATATCGATATACATAGAGATTCACCGACTACATTTCAGCCATCCAGCGATCCTGATCTATTTGAAAATTACTAGAATTGATATATCCATATATCATGTTTCTGCAGGCATAAGAGTTTTTTCCTTTATGTTCGGTGGAAATCACATGTTATACTATATTCCAATAAATAGATATCCGTGTTATGATACAAGTCCACGTTTTCAAAAAAAATGGATGAGATTGGGTCCCAGCGGATCTAAACAATCTTGTTTTTTTGAACATGAAGAAATAAAGAAGCCATTGCAAATGCCGGAAAGACTAGGCCTACTAACGGCACAAAAATAGATGGAAGGTTCAAATTTGTCATAGAAGGGGTACCTCGATTTACTATTTGTATCTCTTATTATGTTATTATATAAATAAAGATATCTTGTAATAATTATAATTAAATTAATTATAATTAAATTAAGAATTTTAATTCTAATTAGATAATATTTATTATTAATAGAATTTGAAGAATTTTAAATTCTTAGTATAGATCTAAGTATCTATATATCTAAACCTAACTGAGTACGTATAATAAGAATAAGTGCAAAGAATGTAGAACTGTAGAACTAAATAAATGGACTTATTCATCTCCTACATGAGAAAGATATGTATGATAATAAACTTTATGATTTTTCTTCATTTCTTTTGTTCTTGTCTTCTAATTTTCTAAAAATAGATAAAGAGTTTTTTACAGATTATCGAAAGATTCGTTCGAATCCGACCCAACATGAATTTTTAGCTAAAATGGTTTTTCGGGAGATAGAGAAAGATACAAAACTCTATTATCTATATTTAAATTTCAAATTATATACCTAAGACAAGAAGAAATTCGTTTTATTTTCCTAATTTCACGAAAGGAAGAACTCACTCTTGCTCTTGGTGATAAAGGCTTCTTGATTCGTAATCAGGAATATAGGTCAAAAAAAGAGTTATCCTCAACTTTAGTTTTGATTCTTTCTACAATTAGATCTTCTATCACCAAAGAAAAGGCCATTATTATCTTATTTACTTTGATTCCGATAAACTAACTACTTTTTTTGCTACAAACACAAATAAAATAATTGAACTTAGTGCTCTACTTGATTTTGCTTGACTTTTGATTCAAAGGAAAAAAGGCGTGGAGCTTAAATAACTCACTCAGAACGCTTTTTAAAAGATTACGTGGTACAATTAGGTCGAATAAACCCTTCTGGAATAAGTATTCAGCTGCTTGTGAACCTTCGGGTACTGTTTTATTCAATGTTTGTTCAATTACTCTTTTACCTGCAAATGCAATGTAGGCATTGGGTTCGGCAATAATGATATCCCCCAACATACCAAAACTAGCTGTCACTCCACCAGTTGTCGGAGATGTAAGGATTGATACATAAAATAATTTTTTATTTAATTGATAATCATATAAAGCAGACGATATTTTAGCCATTTGCATCAAGCTCAAACTTCCTTCCTGCATGCGCGCCCCCCCAGAAGCACACACTATAATAAGAGGTAAAATTTGATTGGCAGCGTGTTCAATCAAACGGGTGATTTTCTCTCCGACTACGGATCCCATACTACCCCCCATAAACTGAAAATCCATAACCCCAATTGCTACGGGAATGCCGTTTAGTTGGCCTATGCCTGTTTGAACAGCCTCGGTTAATCCTGTCTTTCTTTGATAAGAATCAATACGATCTTTATAAGGCTCCTCCTCCGAATGAAATTCAATGGGATCCAGAGAGACCATGTCTTCATCCATAGGATCCCAAGTACCCGGATCGATCAAAAGTTCAATTCTATCCGAACTACTCATTTTCAAATGATATCCACATTGTTCACAAATATTCATTTTTGATTTAAAAAATTTCTTATAATTTAATCCATAACAATTTTCGCATTGAACCCACAAATGCCTGTATTTTTGAGTTACCTCGAGATCATTAGAACTTTCTCTTATAGTTAAATCACTGCCCTTTGTGCGAGTTTGTCTACTGGAACCCTCGTTTTCACTACTATTTCGACTTTCACCACCACAAAGGGCCCTATAAATGTAACTGTCACCGTAATTCTCACTACCACTTATAATGGAAGTATCTATACAGATTTGAGACTGAAGATAATTATCAATGCAACTATTAATGTGATTATTCCAACTATATTGAGTATCGTACATGTAAGAATTATAGTAGGGATCTTCGCCCCTAAATCCATTATTCAGATAACTCGAGTTTCGATAACTATAAAAAGAACTTTCTAGTTCACTCAGAAAAGAATGATCGTTGTCAATCTCAAAAATCTGATTTTCAATATCAAAATAGATGGAATAACTGTCTCCATTCCTATCACTAACTAAAAAAGTGTCATCAGAGATGAAATTCCGAATGTCTTTAACGCCGAATAAATAATCAACATTACTGCAACTAGAATTGTCCCGATTCCTCCAACTATGAATGTTTTTCACTTTTCGATTTGGATCTTCACTGGTATTTTCAATAGGACCAAGACTGCCCATTGATTTATTTAGCCCACACCTGCGTTCGAACTCCTTCTTAAACAACATCGAATTAAACCACCATCTTTCCATAGAGTTTTCTTGCCCCCTATTTGCATGAAAATACAATAGATGAATAGTCATTCGCTATA